ATACCCAATTTGGTCCCAAGGTAAAGAATAACCTGTTACACCAAAGGATGCAGTCAATACAGCCAGAACCACACCTGTAACCCAAGTCAATTCGCGAGGTTTTTTAAAACCACCAGTGAGATACACACGAAATACGTGCAGGATTATCATTAGGACCATCATACTTGCCGACCATCGATGAACTGATCGGATTAACCAACCAAAGTTAGCTTCCGTCATTATATATTGAACAGAAGCAAAAGCCTCAGTAACGGTCGGACGGTAGTAAAAAGTCATAGCAAACCCTGTAGCTACTTGTACTAAAAAACAAGTAAGTGTAATTCCTCCTAGACAATAAAATATGTTGACATGAGGAGGAACGTATTTACTAGTTATATCATCTGCAATCGCCTGAATCTCGAGACGTTCTTCGAACCAATCGTAGACTTTATTGAGATAGGTAAACCAAGGGGACTCCCCCTCTGAGAACCGTATATGAGAATTTCATCTCGTACGGCTCAAACAAAAACACCCCACTACTAGTTGAAAGAGGTATGGAATAGAAAATTGGAAATTTCTTAATCTTTTGATTCAATCTTATTTAAAGATACGAAAGAATCAAAATCAGAAAACTATTCTTTGTGCTTATAATTAGAATGCCAAAAAATCAAGTGGACTCGCTTGTCTTTATGTTGATCGTTACAGGTCTCTTGAATCTTCTATTTACCTAATTTTGTTTTTTTTTTATTTCTTATTTTTATTTGTATGTAATGCAGCTTTACTTTATGTTTTCTTTATTATTGATAGGAATTTTCTTGTTAAGACCCTATGAATCAATTGAAACCTCAGATTCATACTAGAACCACGATGATTCAACAAAACCTTCAAATTAAGTCCAAAGATTCCCTGAGTAAGAACCATTGTATCATCATTTATTCAACGAGTAGAATAGACATATAATGACTAAAAATCCAAAGAAATGTTTGTCCTTTGAGCAAAATCAAAGCAGAAATGGGGAATTTGAAAGAAGAAAAATCTTTCAATTTTCAATTTCTGATTTATAACTTTTTCTTTGGTTTGGAAAAATTTTTTGAATCCGGCCGCGAGGTCTGAATATTAAGTATGAATCATAGTTCGAATACTTCGTGATCTATTTTATATATTCCGTGCTCCAGATACTAGGATGAATATCCGACGGGGTAAAACCATCTCTCGCAAGACGACAGACCCATTCTCTGTACTATCAATAGGATCAATTAGAACAAGTCACACACTCATATTCCGGAAATACAGAAACAAAAAAATTTCGCGGTCGAACTACCAATCAACTAAAATAAAAATCCGAGACCTAAATGCTTATTTAACAGCTAGGATTTTGGGATTCTTGTTAATCTAATTCAGTGAAATTCCGTCCAGTAAAACGGAAGAATTATAAATCTCCAAAATTATAGATAGGAATATCGCAAATAGAGCCATTGCGACCCCCATCAAAGGAGTAGTTCCCCATCCAGGAGCGACTTTACCATATTCCGAATTCAACGGTTTCAATAAATTCCCTAGAGCAGTTTGTCTTGGACGAGCTCTAGAACTACCCTCAACAGTTTGTGCAGCCATAAATCCTATTTTGTATTCATTAAGATCTGTTGACTTTGTATACCATTCCGTTGTAAATAAACGATTTTAGCATAGATCCATTGTGGTCTTGAAATTATATAATAATGGAAACAGCAACCCTAGTCGCCATCTCTATATCTGGTTTACTTGTAAGTTTTACGGGGTACGCCTTATATACTGCTTTTGGGCAACCCTCTCAACAACTAAGAGATCCATTCGAGGAACACGGGGATTAGTTGAAGTAATGGGCCTCCCAATATCAGGAGGCCCATTACTTCAATTGATATAATGGAAAATCATTTCATTTTTTAGTTGGAACTTTAGGTGGTTCTCGAAAAAAGATAGCGAAAAAAATGATCCCTAGAGTCGAGACTAAGAGGAATGTATAAACCAATGCTTCCATAAATTCGATCGTGGTTTACAATTATAGCTTTCATACCTGTTTATTTGGGATCATCTCCCGGATTAAAAAAAAAAAGAATCAAAAAAGGGCGACGATTTAAATCTAGATTTCGCCAGTACCTTATTTAAAATCACAAACCAAAACTAGATAAAAGCGAGAAGCGAAACATAGCAGAGCAATGTTGCATCAGACTACTTGTCTTCTTGTAGTTGGATCTCCAAGTTTTTGGAATGCTCCAAATTCCACTTGAGCATCCAAATCCGGGTCAATACCAGCAAAAACATCTCTGAACAAGGTTCTAGCACCATGCCAAATGTGTCCGAAGAAGAAAAGCAGAGCAAACGAAGCGTGTCCAAAAGTAAACCAACCCCTTGGACTGCTACGAAAAACACCATCGGATTTCAAAGTAGCACGATCTAATTCAAAAATTTCACCCAATTGAGCGCGTCGAGCATATTTTTTCACAGTAACAGGATCACTATAACTCACTCCATTCAGTTCGCCACCATAGAACTCAACAGTTACACCTACTTGTTCAACACTATACTTCGATTCTGCCCTTCTAAAAGGAACATCGGCTCTAACAATTCCATCCCCATCTACCAAAACAACTGGAAATGTTTCAAAAAAAGTAGGCATACGACGTACAAAAAGTTCACGCCCTTCTTTATCTCTAAAGATAGGGTGTCCTAACCACCCGACAGCTATTCCATCCCCGTTATCCATTGAACCCGCTCTGAATAATCCCCCTTTCGCCGGATTATTTCCGATATAATCATAAAAAGCTAATTTTTCAGGAATTTGAGACCAAGCTTCTGATAAACTTTGATTTTCGGCTAATCCAGCACTAACTCTTCGATATATTTCTTGCTGAAAGTATCCCTGATCCCATTGATAACGGGTGGGACCGAATAATTCGATGGGGGTAGTTGCTGAACCATACCACATAGTTCCAGCAACAACAAAAGCTGCAAAAAAGACAGCAGCGATGCTGCTGGAAAGAACGGTTTCAATATTACCCATACGTAATCCTTTGTATAGACGTTGAGGTGGGCGGACACTAAGATGGAATAAGCCTGCTAATATGCCTAATGTACCTGCTGCAATATGATGAGAGGCTATTCCTCCTGGAACAAAAGGATCAAAACCTTCCACACCCCACGCTGGATTTACAGATTGTACCTTTCCAGTTAGTCCATACGGGTCGGACACCCATATTCCAGGACCATACAATCCTGTTACATGAAATGCCCCAAAACCAAAGCAAGCCACTCCTGAGAGAAATAAATGAATTCCAAAGATCTTAGGCAAATCCAAAGAAGGTTTTCCTGTACGTTCATCACCAAATATTTCTAGATCCCAATACACCCAATGCCAGATAGCTGCTAAGAAGCACAAGCCAGAAAACACAATATGTGCCCCGGCTACACCTTCGTAACTCCAAATACCCGGATTCGTTATCGTCCCTCCTGTAATACTCCAACCGCCCCACGAATTGGTTATTCCTAAACGAGTCATGAAGGGTATGACGAACATGCCTTGTCTCCACATTGGATCAAGAACGGGGTCGGAGGGATCAAAAACTGCCAATTCATATAGAGCCATTGAACCGGCCCAACCAGCAACCAGAGCTGTATGCATTATATGGACAGAAAGCAAACGACCGGGATCATTCAATACGACGGTATGAACACGATACCAAGGTAAACCCATGGGACTACCCCTTTATTAACAAAAAATAGACACTATGTAACTTTATTGCATTAAAAAAAACTCTGCTATATATCCTCCGTTTTTTCAGTGGATTATCTCGAAAAAAGGATGAATTTTTGTTCTATTCTTTTAGTAATATCTTTTATCTATTCTTTTAGTAATATCTTTTAGTAATAATGGAAGAGTTCGGTTCGTAGGAAAAAAGAGAAGCAAATCTATTCTATACTCGATAAGTACCAATACGCAATGGGGGTTTATTCTCTTTTCTATGGGCGGATGCATCCATATTCTGACCTTATTCAATCTAGGTATAAAATATGATAAAGGCCAATATTATTAAGACAAGAAGCCCATTATTACGCTTCCACATCAAAGTGAACTAGAGTACTTAATTCTTTTTTCTTTCATTTTATGCCTATTGGTGTTCCAAAAGTACCTTTTCGAAGTCCCGGAGAAAAGAATGCATCTTGGGTTGACGTATAGTGCGACTTGTCAGATCTATTGGGTCATATGGGATTTCCCCATTCTCTCCCCCGATCGAGATAGCCTCGGTTTCGCCCAAAAAAATTGATTGAATTAGCAAAAATTTGTAGCGTGAAGTGCAATGATGAAGTGCAATTAGATCCTTTTTGTGCGGAGGTATCCAGATTAATATTAGTAATAACAAAATTTTATGGTTGTCTTGGCTGGACCAATAAAATGAGGTATCCAGGCTCCGTTTAGAAAAACCCAATTGGGAATATATCTATAATTATTACTTAGATCATAGATATCATAAACGATTCCATTTAGAAATTTATTCGAAATAGGAGTAATCTCAAACTGTTAATCAATGGAATAATAAGTATGATGAATATGTCGAATATTTAGCGGAAGACATGAAAGAAATGAATTAAAAAAAAGGAGCAAAGTCATAGCAAAAAAGAGACGTAGTATTGGGGGTCATTTGTCCTATATGTGCAAATAAAAATCGGGCAGATCCTTACTCGGAGTAGAGCATAAACCTAAAAAAATGGAAGAAACCCATTCAGGAACAAGAAAATGACATCGTGATTTTTGAATTGGATCTCGATGAAAAAATACATCAATGAAAAGTGAGTTCGATTAGTGAATTGCTTTTTTTAGATTAGCATCTTATAGGTATAGGAAAACCGGTCAAACTCATCGTTCTTGAAAAATGGAAGAAAAACCCCTTCGATAGAAAGAACCCGCTAGGAAAAAAGAAAAGGGGACTGGGAGCTACACATTGATTTTTTTTTCGCAAGTTTTGGTGAACCGTATGCATCAAAAGGTGCCTGTACGGCTACGAAGGGATACAATTTTATCCTAATCAACCGACTTTATCGAGAAAGATTACTTTTTTTAGGCCAAATGGTTGATAGCGAGATCTCGAATCAACTTATTGGTCTTATGGTATATCTTAGTATAGAGAATGAGACCAAGGATTTGTATTTGTTTATAAACTCTCCTGGCGGGTGGGTAATACCCGGAATAGCTGTTTATGATACTATGCAATTTGTGCGACCAGATGTACAGACAATATGCATGGGATTGGCCGCCTCAATGGGGTCTTTTCTCCTGGTCGGGGGAGAAATTACCAAACGTTTAGCATTCCCTCACGCTTGGCGCCAATGAGTTTTTTATTTGAGAGAAAAAAGAAGACTATGCCTTCGCCATATGAATTATTAATATTAAGTAATAATAGCATGGCACTTCGAATTCGATATGAAAATTGTTAGTGGTTTTTTTTTCAAAATATTAGATTATGTATCGAAGGAGTAGTATGAGATAAAAGGGGGGTATTCCGAGTTTATCTTACCTACCGTAGGCCTATTGCAGCGTCACAAACTTTTTCACACCGGAAGGTTATTAACAATATTTATGTTATGAAAAAGTACGAAAATCAAAAAAGAAGATTATTTTTTCTTTTTGATTTGAAAAAAAAAACAAAGAAACTTTGGGATTGCTGAATCACAAACGAAATAAATATAGAGAGCAACGGGGCCATCATAGTATTTTTGAACTCCTCCAAAAAAAAGAAGGGTGGTAATTGGATCATTGACCGATCTGGGTATAATAGACCCCATATTTTCTCTTTCTTTGAAAAAAGGTAAAAAGGTGAATTCCATTGTCGAGCCGTATGCAATGCGAAAAAAATGCCTGTACGGTTGTTCAATTCTATCTTTTTCTTATTCTTTATCTCTTCCCCCCGCCTAATCGTGCGAAACCTTTTATTATGTTATAATATATCATCAGGGTAATGATCCATCAACCTATTGGCGGTTTTTCTGAGGGACAAACAGGAGAAATTATCCTGGAAGCGGAAGAACTACTGAAACTGCGCGAAATCCTTACAAGGGTTTATGTACAAAGAACAGGCAAGCCCTTATGGGTTGTATCCGAAGACATGGAAAGGGATGTTTTTATGTCAGCAACAGAAGCCCAAGCTCATGGAATTGTTGATCTTGTAGCGGTTGGATAAAAAATAAGAGTGATTTCACGCAAATACACGATTTAATATTTTATCTTCTTAAGGGTTTAAGATTCTATTAATCTATTAAATAGAAGAATTTCATAATCATCCGGTTAGGATCGATCTAAACCAGCCCATAATGCATAATTCAGCATGCCAACTATTAAACAACTTATTAGAAACCCAAGACAGCCAATCAGAAACGTCACGAAATCCCCCGCTCTTGGGAGATGCCCTCAGCGCCGAGGAACATGTACAAGGGTGTATGTGCGACTCGTTTAAATCATGAGCTGAGACAAAACAAAATAACAAAACAATTTTTCCAGTATCAATGATCAGTACCAGTGAATCGGATAGAATGGAAGAACTGCATTCACTATCTAAAAAAGATAGATCTATCATATCTTTTTATTGTGTATGAAATTTATGGTTTCCATTGGCGCAAATTCAATCGCCTCAATTTGCAATTTCAGGTGAGAAAGAATTCCCCGTTGGTAACAAATAGTTATCCATTAAGCGGGGGAAATACTATTAAAAAAAAAAAAGAAGAAAGGTTATGTTTCTACTCTTGCAAGAACGGACTAACAGGGTCAACTACCCCCCCAATCTTCATAATTAAATACCGTTACTGTATAAAGTCTATCTCGTTATGAAAGACCTATTACTAGAAAATTCACGGGTAGAGCCAAAGAGTGGTAACTGTACAAGTTACCAATAGCATTGATTAAATGAAGGAAGGGGCTCCGGTGTATAGAGAGGACCTCACCGTTTAAGAAGTAACCATAGAAACGATGGAACCCACAATTTCTTTATCTATTTATATTTACTACTTTATTTTAGATTTTATTATTTTATTTAAAATATTTTACTTCCAATGCCTAGAAAAAAGGAAAAAAGCGTGGTCGGGAAGGTTAGAGTAGCAAAAGCCATTGGAATTTTGATTTTATAAATTGGAAGAATCCGTTTTGTTATTAATAGACTAGGAAAGGGGAAAAGAATAACTGAAAGAAAGGAAATCAATTAGTTATTCATCAAAGTTTCATTTATTCAATGACCAGAATTAGACGAGGATATATAGCTCGGAGACGTAGAACAAAAATTCGTTTATTTGCATCAAGCTTTCGTGGGGCTCATTCAAGACTTACTCGAACAATTACTCAACAGAAACTAAGAGCTTTGGTTTCGGCTCATCGTGATAGAGATAGGAAAAAAAGGGATTTTCGTCGTTTGTGGATAACTCGAATAAATGCAGTAATTCGCGGGAACCAGGTATCCTATATTTATAGTAGATTCATACACAATCTGTATGAGGCGCAGTTGCTTCTTAATCGTAAAATCCTTGCACAAATAGCTATATCAAATAGGAATTGTCTTTATATGATTTCCAATGAAATCATAAAATAAAGAAGTTGTAAGAAATTCGTCATAATTTTTAAATGGAGTTCTCTGGAGAATGAACTCCGGGAAGGTAGAGTAGAAATTAGTATGAGATAATATGATAAAGTCGTTAAAATGAGCGAACACACTCAATAAAAAAAAGATTTATTCTTCTTCCCCAATTCTTTTTTTTCTTACGGACACGACTGCTTCTCGTATTTTTTGAAGAAAACATCCATCTGTGTTTGAGTTCGGATTGGAATTTTGATTGAGTTGAAGAGTAAGCCTATTTTTTTCTGGTTCTAAGACCAGGAGTTCTAGCGGTTGACTCACTTCTTTCAAATTGTTTCTCATTATTAAGAAAAGGTAACAAAGATAAAATACGAGCTTGTTTTATAGCAATAGTAATTAATCGTTGTTCTTTTAAGGTCAATCTATTCACCCGTCTAGATAATATTTTTCCTTGTTCACTAATAAATCGACTAATTAAACTCATATTTCTATAATCAATTCGATCCCCCGATTGGATCGGGGGCAAACGCCTACGAAAAGATCGCTTGGATTTAAGAAAGAGTCGCTTGGATTTATCCATAATTTGTTTATTCCTTATCGCTAAAATCCCATTTCGATGAAATCAAAAATGATTTATAGATTTATAGAATTAATTAAGAGGATTTGGTTTGTCTATATTTATTTATTTGTATTTGTTTCCATTTAAATATATAAAATAATATAGATATCTATCTATATTATTTTTTCATGTTCCTTGGAAGGGTGACACACAAGCACTCGGTTCAATTTATCTATTTCTTTATCTCCCCATGAATTGTATGTGTGTAACAATAGGGACAGAATTTTCTCAATTCCAATCGACTAGGTGTATTGTGTCGATTCTTTTGAGTAATATATCTGGAAATACCTCTTGATTCCTTATTAACATCGTTTCGAACACAACTGGTACATTCCAAAATAACTCTTACTCGGACATCTTTACCCTTGGCCATGAACCTCCTTTGGGTTTTGATTCACCCAACTTTTCGATTTTCTGATCTGAAACCAATAAGAAGCAAGGAAGGAACAAAATAGAAGTTGCTAACCACTCAAAATAAAATTTTGAAATAAAGATTTTGTTACAATCAATATAGTAAATAATAAGTAATACAATAATTTCTAACTATATTGCTAATCACAGTACAGTATTTCATTTAAGTATCTTGTATTATATGATACTCTTACCCTAGCCACATTTCCGTTTTCTTTTAACTGTATTAATTAATTTAATTGGAGCCCGACCCGAATTTCGCTGAGGTTGAATCCGTTTTTTTCTTTCTCTTTACTCCCTTATTCTATCTAGCTAATTCTAAAAAAAAAAAAGAAAAGAGGGGAAAGAGAGATTAGTCACAAATATTTGATTCTATCTCTAATCTTCTTCACCCCGTTCCATTTCAATAACTAGAATGAAAAAAAAGGAAATGTCAACGCATCCGGAAATAAACGATTGATTTCTATCAATAAACCTGCTAAAGACCCGAACCATAGAGTACTTAGTACCGGTGCCACGGAAAGATATGTTTTTAGATCTCGCATTGAAAATCCTCCTTTTTTTTTTGTATTCCATATTGTAATACATTATGGTAAGAGATGCATATGTAGTTAAAGACCAGTTGTATTTTTGCGCGGAATCCCTAATTCAAATTGAAATGTGCAATGATTCGGTAGATAAGAGTTTCTTTTTTCTTTTTCTTAAAGCAGAAAAAAGGTTCACTTTACGCCGGAGAATTCCCAAGAAAAATATTCATTTATTATATGTTATATGATATGAGACCAAAAAGAAGAAATGGCAAAATTGATTTTGCATATCAACGGAGGGAATAAAATTATTAAAATAATAAGGATGTGGAAAACAAGACAGGGATTCTCTACAATGATACTGTAGACCAATTGAAAGGGATGTAGCGCAGCTTGGTAGCGCGTTTGTTTTGGGTACAAAATGTCACGGGTTCAAATCCTGTCATCCCTATCAATTACTGCTTAGAGGAGGAGTAACGAGAGATCAATTTTAATCAATTTTAGATCGATTAAATTTTGACATACATAATCTTTAATTTTATGATATATGATAGTATACACATGCAAGAAGGATTTTTTGGGGGGTAAAAAAGAAGAATCTCCTTAATTTACAGTCTTTTACGTTGTGATACGAAAGCGCTCTTAGTTCAGTTCGGTAGAACGTGGGTCTCCAAAACCCAATGTCGTAGGTTCAAATCCTACAGAGCGTGATTCCGCTCTTGTCGTCTTAGATCAAAAATTACACACACTGAACTGAAATAATTGAACAGCAATCTGAATTTGTTGACCTTGACCTCCCCCCGGATGAAATTAAAGAAAGGAAGAGGTCAGTTAAAAAAAGAGATGTTAATTAATCAAAGGTCCAACTGATC